TGCTTGTGAAGTATGGAAAGAGATCAAATTTGAATTCGAAGCAATGGATACTTTGTAATCCAACAATTACTTATTGTTAGTTCCTTAAAATTCAATTGAAATTAAATTCGGCCCAATCTTTTATTAAAAAGATTGAGCCGAATACAATAAAAGGATCTTATTGTTCTTATTGTATAGATCTCTCGATTTTTGATAGATCCATATTTATCTAAATATACAAGAAAAAAGATAAGACGAAATAACTTAAACGCTTTTTTATTGTTGTGTTGGATCCACAATTAATCCTCCGGATCCTTAGGATTGGTGTATTCTTATACTTAATAATTTACCCTTATACTTGGAATGTAATGGAATTCCTTAATGTAATTCGTATTTTTTCTATTTATTATAGTATAACCTGATCCTGCATTTTTGGATCATAGATCGCGCCAAGCAGCCTCTTCTACCTATCCTGTATATTGTCCTTTTCATTCGGTGTTGGAATAGAACCTGATTAGATTAGTAGGCGAGATTTTACAAAAAAGGTTTATTCATAGTATTAGGAGAAACGGCTTTTTTTCACTACCCCCTCATATTAGTTAATAACCCTATTGATTGGATTTATATGTTTATTCGGATCGGAATATTCAAATGATTTTTATCGAACGATTATTCATCTATTGTATTTTCATGTAAATGACTATTCATCTATTGTATTTTCATGTAAATGACTATTCATCTATTGTATTTTCATGTAAATTAGGGGCAAGAAAGTTCTATGGAAAAGTGGTGGTTTGGTTCGCTCTTGTTTAGCGGGGAGTTAGAACACGGGTGTAGGCTAAGTAAATCAATGGCCTTTTTTGGTCCTTTTGAAAATACCAGTGTAAGTGAAGATCAAATTATAGATGATATGGATATGGATAAAGACGTGTCTAATTGTAGTGACAAGTCTAATTACAGTAATGTTGATCGTTTAGTCGGCGGCGGATCCACTCGGAATTTAATATCGGATGAGACTTTTTTAGTTATGGATAGTAATAGGGACGGTTATTCCATATATTTTGATATTGAAAATAAAAATTTTGAAATTGACACCGACCATTCTTTTCTAAGTGAACTAAAAAGTTCGTTTTCCCAGACTTCGAGTTATATGAATAATGCAACTAAAAGTGACGATAATCTCCGCGACCGTTACCCGTATGATACTAATTCTAATTATAGTTGGAATAATCATATTACTAGTTGCATTGACAGTTATCTTCGTTCTCAAATTTGTATTGATAGTTATATTTTAAGCAATAGTGACAATTACAGTGATAGTTACATTTATAGTTACATTTGTGGCGAAAGCAGAACTAGTAGTAAAAGCGGGAGTTCCAGTATCAAAACTAGCAAAGATGGTAGTGATTTAACTATAAGATCTAATAATTTAAATGTAACTCAAAAATACAGGCATTTGTGGATTCAATGCGAAAATTGTTATGGATTAAATTATAAGAAATTTTTAAAATCCAAAATGAATATTTGTGAACAGTGTGGATGTCATTTGAAAATGAGTAGTTTCGATAGAATCGAACTTTTGATTGATCCAGGTACTTGGAATCCTATGAATGAAGATATGGTCTCTCTAGATCCCATTGAATTTCATTCGGAAGAGGAACCTTATAAAGATCGTATTGATTCTTATCAAAAAAATACAGGATTAACTGAGGCTGTTCAAACAGGCACAGGTCAATTAAATGGCATTCCCGTAGCAATTGGGGTTATGGATTTTCAGTTTATGGGAGGTAGTATGGGATCTGTAGTAGGTGAAAAAATCACACGTTTGGCTGAGTATGCTACCAATAAACTTTTACCTCTTATTCTAGTGTGTGCTTCCGGAGGAGCCCGCATGCAAGAAGGAAGTTTGAGCTTGATGCAAATGGCTAAAATATCTTCCGCTTTATATGATTATCAATCAAATAAAAAGTTATTTTATGTCGCAGTCCTTACATCCCCTACCACAGGTGGGGTGACGGCTAGTTTTGGTATGTTGGGAGATATCATTATTGCTGAACCAAACGCTTACATTGCATTTGCGGGTAAACGAGTAATTGAACAAACATTGAATAAGACAGTACCCGAGGATTCACAAGTGGCTGAATATTTATTCCATAAGGGCTTATTCGATCTAATCGTACCACGTAATCTTTTAAAGGATGTTCTGAGTGAATTATTTCGGCTACACGCCTTCTTTCCTTTGGATCAAACTTAGATTTAAGTAGAACTGTAGAGTAGAGTTTTAATTTATTTATTAATTTAATAATTAATAAAACGGAATAAATTTTTTGAAATGAAAATTATTAAATTATAAGACAAGAGCACGAAAATAACTAAAAATAGGAATAAAAAAAAGGTACATACATATATTTCGTGTAGAAACGTGTAGAAGGGTGAATAAGTCCGTTTATTTACACATTTTTTTATAAGTATTTATTCAAAAAAAAATTATTAAAACATATACTTATATATTCCTTATTTAAGTATATACTCACTTAGGTATAATTACTATATATAAAATATAATATATATATATATATTATATAAATATAATTATTATATATGAATATATATGAATTATAAAATATCTTTAATAAGAATATAAGGTTAAAATAAAAAAATAAAAATAGTAATATAAAATATAAAGCAATAAATAAAAATAACAGGTACAAATATTAAATCGAGGTACCCACTCAATGATAACTCTCAACAGCTTTCCCTCTATTTTTGTGCCTTTAGTGGGCTTAGTATTTCCGGCAATTGCAATGGTTTCTTTATTTCTTCATGTTCAAAAAAACAAAATCTTTTAGATACTATAGGGACAACTCTGTATCCATTTTTTTTTTTCAAGACTTACTTTGATCATAACACCCCTATCTATTTAGTAGAATATGGTATAACATCTGGCTTCTTTCGAGCATAAACTCTTATGTATGTGTGTAAACATGATATATGGGTAAATTAATTATAACAATTTCAAATGGATCGGTAGCGGGGAGAGTTTCGGAAATGTAAAGTGAATATATCTATATGTGGATATCTATAGGAAATCATACGAAAGAGATGTTATTATTTTAGTTTGGATCTAAGTAATTCGATGAATTTTTCTAAAATAAAAGTTTCACATCTATAGTAGTGCTGGTTGATGAGAGTTACTTCGGAAACAAAAAAAAGTAAACTAAAATTTCTTTTTGTTATTCTTCCAATTCCAATAAAATGCAACTAGGTCTAGTGAGAGTATGAGTTGGCGATCAGAACGTATATGGATAGAACTTATAGCGGGATCTCGAAAAATAAGTAATTTCGGTTGGGCCCTCATTCTTTTTTTAGGTTCATTAGGGTTTGTATTGGTTGGAACCTCCAGTTATTTTGGTAGGAATTTTATATCTTTGTTTCCTTCTCAGCAAATAAATTTTTTTCCACAGGGGATCGTGATGTCTTTCTATGGGATCGCGGGTCTCTTTATTAGCTCCTACTTGTGGTGCACAATTTCGTGGAATGTAGGTAGTGGTTATGATCGATTTGATATAAAAGAGGGCATAGTGTGTATTTTTCGTTGGGGATTTCCTGGAAAAAACCGTCGCATATTCCTGCGATTCCTTATGAAAGATATTCAGTCTATCAGAATAGAAAATAAAGAGGGTCTTTTTGCTCGTCGGGTTCTTTATATGGAAATCAGAGGCCAGGGGGCCATTCCCTTGACACGTACTGATGAGAATTTGACTCCACGAGAAATTGAGCAAAAAGCTGCTGAATTGGCCTATTTCTTGCGCGTACCAATTGAAGTATTTTGAAAAAAGGAACTGAAAAATGAATACTTTGCAAAAGGGAAAAAACTCAAGAACTCTCTTTTTTTCTATACCATAACTTAACGGAAGTTTGTTCTGAATGCCTGCCTATTCAAGCCAAAGTAAACGTATATGAAGCAACTCTAAAACGAAATTTTGTGTGTCCATCATTTTTTTTTTCAAATATTTGACATTTTTTTTAATAAAACGGGAGTTCTTTCGTTTCGAAATCCAACTAATATTACTTTGAAGCGAACTCTTTCTTATTCTATTTCTGTATTTTTTCTAGATTCAAGGACTAACCTAACCACTCTACTGCATCACAAATAAAAATTTCGAAATAGATTAATGGGCTCGATGGCTTGGGTTGGGATATAACTTATGCTTGATACAAATATTAGTATCATATAGAGTCGACGCATGGGGTGAGTTCATTAAAACTTCAAAAATTCACAGACGAAAAAATGGCAAAAAAGAAAGTATTTATTTCCCTTCTATATCTTGCATTTATAGTATTTTTGCCTTGGTGGATCTCTCTCTCATTTAAAAAAAGTCTGGAATCTTGGATTACTAATTGGTGGAATATTAGGCAATCCGAAATTTTTTTGAATGATATTCAAGAAAAGAGTATTCTAAAAAAATTCATAGACTTAGAGGAACTCCTTCGTTTGGAGGAAATGATAAAGGAATACCCAGAAACGCATTTACAAAAGCTTCGCGTCGAAATCTACAAAGAAACGACCCAATTGATCAAGATGCACAATGAGGATCGTATCCATACAATTTTACATTTCTCGACAAATATAATCTGTTTCGTTATTCTAAGTGGTTATTCTATTATAGGTAATGAAGAACTTGTTATTCTTAACTCTTGGGTTCAAGAATTCCTATATAACTTAAGCGACACAATAAAGGCTTTTTCTATTCTTTTATTAACTGATTTATGTATAGGATTCCATTCGCCCCACGGTTGGGAATTAATGATTGGCTCTGTCTACAAAGATTTTGGATTTGCTCATAATGATCAAATTATATCCGGTCTTGTTTCTACTTTTCCAGTCATTTTAGATACAATTTTTAAATATTGGATCTTTCGTTATTTAAATCGTGTATCTCCTTCACTTGTAGTGATTTATCATTCAATGAATGACTGAAAAATGATCGAACGGCCCAATTATAATATTTGTTTGTTACTTTGTACATAAGCAAAACATTGAAAATTGTACCTATTATTTCTACCCAGTAAAGGGATTTCTCCAATATTTCAGAAAAATTATTTCAGTAAATATCAAAATTATAGGTAGGCAACTCTATTGGCGACCTACCTACTTTTATTGTATAAATTTTCGGGATCAATGATTGGACCATGCAAACTAAAAAAACCTTTTCGTCGATAAAGAAAGAGATTACTCGATCCATTTCCCTATCGCTCATCATATATATAATAACTCAGGCACCCGTTTCAAATGCCTATCCCATTTTTGCACAGCAGGGTTATGAAAATCCACGAGAAGCAACCGGCCGTATTGTATGTGCCAATTGCCATTTAGCTAATAAACCCGTGGATATCGAGGTTCCACAAGCGGTACTTCCGGATACTGTATTTGAAGCAGTTGTTCGAATTCCCTATGATCTGCAAGTGAAACAAGTTCTTGCTAATGGTAAAAAAGGAGCTTTGAATGTGGGGGCTGTTCTTATTTTACCCGAGGGGTTTGAACTAGCCCCGCCCGATCGTATTTCACCCGAGATTAAAGAAAAGATAGGAAATCTGTCTTTTCAAAGTTACCGCCCTACTAAAAAAAATATTCTTGTGATAGGTCCTGTTCCTGGTCAGAAATATAGTGAAATCACCTTTCCTATTCTTTCCCCGGATCCTGCCACTAAGAAAGATGCTCACTTCTTAAAATATCCCATATATGTAGGCGGGAACAGAGGAAGGGGTCAGATTTATCCCGACGGGAGCAAGAGTAACAATAATGTTTATAATGCTACAGCAGCGGGTATAGTAAACAAAATTATACGAAAAGAAAAAGGGGGGTATGAAATAACCATAGTTGAGGCATCGGATGGGCGTCAAGTGGTTGATATTATCCCTCCAGGGCCGGAACTTCTTGTTTCTGAAGGCGAATCCATCAAACTTGATCAACCATTAACGAGTAATCCTAATGTGGGCGGATTTGGTCAGGGGGATGCCGAAGTAGTACTTCAAGATCCATCACGTGTCCAAGGCCTTTTGCTCTTCTTGGCATCCGTTATTTTGGCACAAATCTTTTTGGTTCTTAAAAAGAAACAGTTTGAGAAGGTTCAATTGTCCGAAATGAATTTCTAGATCCGCGGATTTTTCAACATCAAATTATATATAAAAAGAAATAAACTTTTGTTGCCAATTATATTATGTAATTGTGTATGATCAAAAAAATTTTGTTTGTTTCTTTTTTCAGGTTTCGGGAATTACTTACTTATACTGGTCGTGATGTGTATATTGTGAAAAAGACTATATTAATTTGACTTATCTTTTATTTGTTTTTTCGATCCAAATCGAAGTGATATAGAATGAATCCTTAGTTTTCTATTTGAATAGAATCAAAACAAAAGATAAATAACCGGAGAATATAAACCAAAGCCTAAATGAAAGGAACAAAGGGTTTAGGGAGGGGGTTGTGCATCGCCTAGTCTTTGACAAAAGGGATTTTACACAACCCTTTCTTGTGTCGAATTAAATAGGATTGTTGATCTTATTCGTCAACAACTCCTATTCTTAGATTCCATTTTTGGCGGGGTTTATCATAATCTTTTTTTCTATTTATCATGTTAAGTAGTGGACAAACAAAAATATAGGCAAATTTATTGAACAAATAGAACTTCTTCAATTTCAATGAACTTTTTAAATAGAAAAAAAAAAGGAAACTTTGATTAGATTAAATATTAGATTAAGATTAAATAAAGTGAGGTTCTATTTTATTAGTTTAGTATAGATATTTTATTACTATAGAAAGGGTTTCAGGATATCTAATCGATAGAAATCTATACTATCTATATATAGAATTATATAGAATTGGGAGTCATCCAAAAAACGGAACTTGAGTGATTCCTTCTTTGTTTTAATTTTTAAAATATTCAGAGATACTTTTGAGTAAAAGATGTTCTGAATCAATTAATTAAGTGCATTTTTCAAAACATCAATCAAATGTGTATTTTTTTGAACCACTTATAAAAAAAATATTATAATTATTTATGATTATTTTATGATTATTAAGAACTCAACGGGACCTATCCCCTCTTTCCTTGTCTGATTCGAGGGGGATCCCGTTGAGTTCTTATGTTTTGATATCTATAAACAAGTTCATACGGTTATTACAGAGATGAACCTAATCCAGAATATGAACCATAAAAGAAAATACCAAGTAAACCAATTACAACAATACCGGCTACAGTACCTATTATCCAAAGAGGAATCCTTCCAGTAGTATCGGCCATTTGCCCGACTTTCCTCCACATTTTTCAAGTGGTCATGCTAGAGACATAAACAGCCATAGATAATTATGAGATGATATCTTTCCGAATGGGATAAGAGAATTCCCACTATAAAATAGTAAATATTAATAGTATATTAATACTATATATTTTTAGTATATATTCTTTTTTTTTTTTAATTAAAGATTTTAATTAAAGAAATAATTCGAAAATAAAACAG